ATATTCTATACTCTATCTGTGTATCGGTTATTCCTACGAAATACCGGACGAAATAGAAAAGATCTTAGAGGTGATATAATGAAATTCTTTGATTGGTTCTTTCCGGAGAACCGTGACTGATGGGGACAACAAACAAAACAATTTTATTATTCTAATAAATAGAAAAATATAAATAATACTAAATAAAATAATAAATAAACAGAGTGCTCCTATTCGAAACGCCTTGTGATCTTCAACCAATTCTGTGCTTCAATATAATTACCTGGAGTAAGCGCTATAGCTTGTTTCCAATACTCAGCGGCTTGATCGAACCAAGCCTCTGCAATTTCAGAATTTCCCTGTCGAATGGCCTGTTCTCCCCGGTCGGAATAGGCAGGGAAATTCCTTCCCTTAGAACCGTACTTGAGAGTTTCCTACCTCATACGGCTCCGCAGTCAATTCTTTTGGTATCCCATTTTTGAATACGATATCTAATTGAATGAGATTTCTCGTGGATCTATCTCATTTTTTTTCTCGAGTTAACCAAAAGAAAGAGGTTAATTAGATGAGTTTCAAACTTTCATTTTGATTAATAATTTAATCCGTTTTAGTTTTCTCTTTTCTCCCACCTTCAGAAGAATAAAGCATAGGTGTTTCCACTATCATTAGAGTTCTCTGAAAGGTAACTATCTCGGTTTCATATATAAATTTCTATAGATATAGAATCTTTGAAAAAGACTTTCTTTCATAAGAAAGAAAAGACTTACTATCTTTGGGATCTGATTCTACACCGCTGCTCAATACTTTAGGGGATCGACTCTATTACATAAGTGGATTCCTAACTTTTATCTCATATCGTGACAGAAGTAAGCAGTTCTTATTGTATCGGACCAAAAACTCACTAATTGATATTGATCTTTACGGTGCTTATTCTATCAATTAGATCCTTTCTTTATCCATAGACTAAAGGATCTAGGCATACCTATTTCTTCATATTTCGACTTCTATGAAGTTTCTTTCTTTTTCTTTGCTACAGCTGATAAAAATCGTTGTTTTGGACGATACATATGATATGTAGAAAGCCTATTTTCTAGTATTTATTAGCGGATTTGCTCTTTCTTTCCTTTTTTTCTTTCTATAGTGGAGATAGTCGCACGTAATGACAGATCACGGCCATATTATTAAAAGCTTGTGGTAAGAACGGGTTTCGTTCTAGCGCCCTAAAATAATATTCCAAAGCTTTCGTATGTTCTCCGTTCCTTGTATGGATAAGACCTATGTTATAGAGTATATAACTTCGATCATAGGGATCAATTTCTAGTCGCATAGCTTCATAATAATTCTGTAAAGCTTCCGCATAATTTCCTTCGGATTGAGCTGACATCCGTTACGGTCGTCATTCGATTCAAAGAATCTCCGTTCCAGAACCGTACGTGAGATTTTCATCTCATACGGCTCCTCCTTTTTATGTGCATAATGAGAATAATATATGGAATCAAAAAAGATTGAAATAATTTCATTATGAACCGAAGGGGGCTAGTGTTTTTACAAGAAATCTCTAGCCAACCTTCCTGTAAAAGATCTTTTCTTAACATCAAGTATCTTGGTACTAGATAAAAATGATAACTCTAACAATTTCTTTGTCCTTAACACCCCTTAATTTCCAGGAATTAGTCACTTCAACAGTCTTCGATGGTTATACGGGTATCCAAAATACGAACGAGATGGATGTTTGTTGTCCCAACCATTCTTCTTAGTCCCGATCCCGAGAAAGAAAAGGTATGATTTTTAGAACAAAGTTTTCGTATTGTTGATTCCTAGGCGTAGTGCTTCTTCCCCTAGGCTGCCTATTGGTACTCGTGGAGGAGGGTTGACCTAACCCATAGGTGTAACCTTTCGCTGAATACTAGAATTGACAATTGAAGCATCTGAGGCTGCATTAATCGGGGATACACGACAGAAGGAATTGTTTTATTTACAAACTTCACCTTCACAACAAGCGTAGATTTCTTTTTCAATTTTTTTTTTTTCTTTCTATCCCCAATAATGTATCTTTCTCCGAAGACCGAAAGCAGTAAATAAAAAAGAATCAAATCGCACCATCTCTGTAATAGGTGAATGCCTCTTTTTCTCCTGAAGTTGTCGGAATTATTCGTAATAAGATATTGGCTACAATTGAAAAGGTCTTATCAATAAAATTTCCATTTATCCGAGATCTAGGCATAGGTAACAATCCATTCTATAATTTCTTTTAATTACCTCTTGTGAGAAAATGATCCCACAAACAAAGGAATTGTACAGTACGAAATAACATAAAAAAAATCATTAAAAAAAAAGATATGACCCTCTATTCAAATTATTTGTTTTTTGAAAGGAATTAATAGAAGAAAATATTAGAATCCGATTAGATTAGATTTAATTTAATCCAAACGTAGTGGTATAAGAATGAAAGGAACTATTCCGATTTCATCGAAGTTGAAGAATCAAAGAACTTTTCTTACAGATTAGGATAATTAGAGAA